AGAATGCGGAAATAAGAGCGAAGGCGGCAGGACGGCGTCTAGGCATCATAGATGCCTAGAAGTCTGTCCCATGACGCCGAGAGAAGATTAGTATAAACGAGTGGCAAACGGATGACTAGGATGTTATAATTTGAGGACGTTATAAATACGAAAGATGGGCAGAGAAGGTATGAAAGCCCATTTTCCATAAGTAAACCTAAATTCTAAACCCTAGGAATTGAAACATCTTAGTACTAGGAGGAAAAGAAATCAAGCGAGATTCCGTGAGTAGTGGCGAGCGAAAGCGGATATAGACTATGGAATCCCGCCTTTAGGGGCGGGGATGAAATTGAAAACCAAAGAGGGTAACAGGCCCGTAGATAAAATCGATGATTCCGTAGTTCTTGGAGTAGAACTATTTGAAGAAAGGTGCTCCATATATCTAAAACTAAATATTATAACATACCAATAGTGAATTAGTACTGTGAAGGAAAGTTGAAAGAGATAATAGTGAAATAGAGCCTGAAATTTGCCATCTCACAAGCAGACGAAATTCGTTGTACCTTTTGTATAATGGGTTCGCAAGATAAATATTTGGCAAACTTAAGTTAATAGACGTAGGTGTAGTGAAAACGAGTTTGAATAGAGCGTTAGTCAAATAGAGCCCGAAACCAAGTGATCTAGCCATGGGCAGTTTGAAACCCGTTTAATAGCGGGCGGAGGAACGAACCGGTGATTGTGGCAAAAATCTCGGATGACCTGTGGCTAGGGGTGAAAAGCCAATCGAACTTGGAAATAGCTGGTTTTCTGCGAAAACTATTGAAGTAGTGCGTCATATGGCGGGATAGTCGGGATATCCTCGGATATCCCTATAGCCGTATATTCTTACACAGTAAAGCACTGAATGGGTTTAGGGGTTAGGCCTACTAAATTCAACCAAACTATGAAGGTGTAAGGAGAAAATATGATAGACAGACAGTGGGCGAGAAGGTCCATTGTCAAGAAGGGAACAACCTAGATCAGAAGTTAAGGTCATAAATATAATCTAAGTGTAAAAGGGAATTTTTAAATTAAGACAATGAGAAAGTAGGCTTGGAACCAGCCATCTTTGAAAGATTACGTAACAGTTCACTCAATAAATTTATAGATCCCAAAAATTATGGTGGCTTAAGCTTGTTATACTAGCCACCTAGGTTATCCTAGGTGGCTAGTATTAATACCCCCTAGTCTCACTAGGGGGTATGAAACCGAAACTCTGAATAAATACCATAAGGGGCGAGGCCCCGGTGGCTTATAGTGGTAGCAGAACGTACTGTAAATAATAACCATCGACTGAATAAATACCCGATGGTTGGTTATTGCGAAAGCGTTTATCAGGAGTGATAATGCGAACATGAGTAAAAAACAGTGTGAGGATCACTGCTCACGGCCCAAGGTTTCCAATCATAGGATTATCCGGATTGGGTTATACAGTCCCTAAGAGGGCTTCATAGTATAGGGATATCCTCGGATATCCCGATATAGGACCGACCATGTCGGTCCTATAACGGCGCCGACGCGCCACTAAGTTCCGCCTAGGCTCTAGACTTAGCTTAGCTAGCCTCGGTGCTATTTCGATGGGAGTATTTAATAACAAGTGTCTAAGATATTATAAGAAATTATTCAGGGTAAGACCCTAGGCTGTACTAAAACTAACACCAGTGGGCATAAAAGTGATGGTATAATTTATCTTAAGGAACTCGGCAAAATGTCCCTGTAAGTTCGCAAGAAGGGGAGCCAGCTATAGACAGAGGTAACCTGGACTAGGTTATCTAATTTGACTGGTCTCAGAAAAGAGGGGGTGTCGACTGTTTACCAAAAACATAGCTTCCAGCAAAGGGCCAAGGGCCTGAAGTATTGGAGGTGAGGCCTGCCCAATGGTTGTATCTAAAACCAAGTAATAAAAAAAGTTAGCTTGGGTAAGGACAATTGAATGGCCGCGGTAAATCTGACCGTGATAATGTAGCGCAATCAATAGCCAATTAATTGTTGGCAAGTATGAATGGCTTAACGAATGCCCCGCTGTCTCAAGATAAAAACCAATGAAATTGAATTCGTAGTGAAGATGCTACGTATAAATTGTTAGACGAGAAGACCCCATTGAGCTTTACTGGAGACTTATATGGTTCTTTACCAATTAATTGTGTAGACTATGTGGGTAAACCCTCGCGTATGCCGGCATATAGGCATCTATGATGCCTAGGTCATGCCGCATGGGGTTATAATGCGATACCCGAGGACGAAGTCCCGGATATCCTTAATGAAAAACCACTCTTTAATTATAAAAAGAACTAAAATAATGGAAAGGTATATGTCAGACAGTTTGGTTGGGGCGACCGCCTTCTAAAGAGTAACGAAGGCGTACATAAGGTTAATAATATAATAGTATAAAGTTTAAAGCCTGACAGTAAGGAGGACGTCCGAGCTGACACGCCGTAGGCAGCTGGCCTATTCCGTGGGTTATAATGACCCGTTAGCTTAGAATGGGATAGCTAACGAGCAACGAATAAAAGTTACCATGGGGATAACAGCGTAATATCGTTTGAGAGTTCATATCGACGACGATGTTTGCGACCTCGATGTTGAATTGCGGGATCCTGGAGGTGCAGCCGCTTCCAAGGGTTGGACTGTTCGTCCATTAAAGCCGTACATGATTTGAGTTCAGACCGGCGTGAGCCAGGTCGGTTTCTATCTACAATTTATGTAGGAAACATTAGATATAACTATATTCTAGTACGAAAGGACCGAATGATTAGTTATCCGCTGGTGAACCAATTGTAGTTAATCAAGGTCGATGGCGAGGAATATAGGACCGACCATGTCGGTCCCATAGGCCATGCCGCCTGAAGTATTACTGTTGGGTGGCTACGATAATTAAAATAATCACTGAATGCATCTCAAGTGAGAAGTTAAATATCATTCTATGTTTCCAATATATAGACTGTTTGAGAATAAAACGTGGATAGGATCTGTGTTTATTAGCATCGGGGATGCGATAGACCGACTATGTCGGTCCGATGCACGCCTCTATTCTAAGCTAAAGATTACTAATGGTCTAATTTACTAATCATCCGAAATCGCGGTCGCCACCCGAGGGCCTGATATCCGCCTCAATGATATAGATCATATGGGACCGACCATGTCGGTCTAAGTCTAGGGCTATCCTCCTATACGAGGATATCCTCGCCTAGCCCACCATGGATATCCTGGTATATCCTAGGTGGCTATGCCTAGGACCGATATGGGCACCTATGCCTAGATGCCTAGGCGGTACCTCAGCACCTTCGGTGCTGGTAAGAGAATAGATGATTTATTATACTTTAAATAATTTATTAGGCCAAGTAGGGGCCATCTTTCGATGACATGGGATTTTATTGGATACCCCGGAGCCATGACAACTGGGCTTTCAAGATGCAGCAAGCCCAGTAATGGAAGAAGTTATATTTCTACACGATCAAATTATGTTTATATTAACCATAATTATTACTGCAGTTTTATGATTAATAGTTAGGGCGTTAACAACTAAACATTATCATAAATATTTATATGAAGGTACATTAATAGAAATTATTTGGACTTTAATTCCTGCGGCTATATTAGTTTTTATTGCATTCCCTTCTTTAAAATTATTATATTTAATGGATGAAGTTATAGATCCCGCTTTAACTATTAAGGCAATTGGGCACCAATGATATTGATCATATGAGTATTCAGATTATGGATCAGACACAATAGAATTTGACTCTTATATGATTCCAACATCAGATTTAAATAATGGGGATTTAAGATTATTAGAAGTTGATAATAGAATAATTGTTCCTATACAAACACAAGTGCGAGTATTAGTAACTGCCGCGGATGTTCTTCATTCATTTGCTGTTCCATCCCTATCAGTTAAAATGGATGCTGTACCTGGACGATTAAATCAAACAAGCTTCTTTATTAAAAGACCAGGAGTATTTTATGGTCAATGTTCAGAAATATGTGGTGCAAATCATTCTTTTATGCCTATTGTAATAGAGGCCGTTTCATTAGATAAATACATTCATTGAGTAGCGAATTGATCGGCTGAGACCGACTAAGTCGGTCTTGGCTCAGGGATATCCCGATCTAGGCATCTATGCCTAGATGCCTAGATAGGCCTATGCCTACCCTAGAGTTACCAGTCCCGGATATCCCGAGGGTGCCCGTTACTGATATCCTAAGCCCCGGTAGCATCGGACCGACATCTAGGCATGCTTAAACCTAGACTTAATGCCTAGTAGTCGGTCTAGGCATAGATGCTACCGGGGCTGCGCCATCCGAACCCGAGGCCCAGCAACCCAGGGAGCACGTAGGTGCTGTACTATGCCGAAGGGATAGGAGGATAGCTCTATACTTAGACAGACCTCAGGCATTCTATATGCCTAAATTAATTAAGTCTAAACTTAGCCAAGCCTAGACCCCGACCGACATGGTCGGTCTCCTAGGATATATTAATAGGATATCCTAGGTCTGTCCTATTACCACGCAGATATAGTATATCCCAGGATATCCCATGTCGGTCCGATGTTGCCACTTAGGTGGCTTCAGCTACTTTATAAGGTTAGGGCGTAGCTTTCGGTGCCCGTCCTCGGATATCCCATCGGCAAGGCGTCACCGCCTACGGCGGCATAGTATAGCACCTACGTGCTCCTTGCAGCGCCGTCCTAAGCTTAGAAGTGGATATCGGGTCGCGGAGGCTATGCTTCGGGGCTTAGCCCCGGCCTGCGGCGGCCATCGGCGGGGTTTATGGTGTGTAACTCAGGTGGTAGAGTGATAGGCTTTTAACCTATAAGTAGTTGGTTCAAACCCAATCACACCAAAATGCCACAATTAGACACAGTATCTTTTTTAACACAATACATATGAACATTAATAACTTTATTTTTTTTATTTTCTTTATTGGTAAATACAATATTACCCCGATTACAACAACAGTTAGCAATTAGATCAAGATCCGGTGCCGGGGCTTCGCCCCGAACTGAAGAGACAACTAAGCTTGAAATATTAGCCCCTATGGGGCGGATATCCCCACCGAAGGCGGTAATATTTAAAAATTTATTTCAACTTAGGGTTTAGTCTCTGCCGGCTTAAGCCGGCAGATGCGCGCTCCATCAGAATGTTAGCTGCATATTTTGATCAATTTAACGTAGTAAGATTAATAACAATACAAGCCTTTTTAGGGGATTGATTGGTAACTTTTACTAACTCTTCGATGATGATGGTGTTAGCGGTTACTATCTTTTGATTATTGTTAAAGGGGGATAAGTTAATACCAAATAGATGACAATCTATAATGGAATTAATACATTTAAATATACGTTCTGTTGTTCATGATAATTTAGGTAAACCAGGTCAAAAATATTTTCCCTTTGTTTTATGTATTTTTTTATTTATTGCTATGTTAAATATTTTAGGATTATTTCCGTATGTGTTTTCACCTACAGCCCACATAGTAATGACTTTTGGCTTATCTTTATCAATAATGATAGCAGTAACCCTATTAGGGTTTATTACTTTTCGATTAAATTTTTTAAGTATATTTACGCCAGGTGGGGCTCCCTTAATGTTAGCCCCCCTTCTTGTCTTAATTGAGACGGTTAGTTATATTACTCGAGTTATCTCATTAGGTCTCCGGCTAGCTGCTAATATATCAGCTGGACATTTATTATTTGCAATTTTATCTGGGTTTGCTTTTAATATGCTATCGAACGGTCTTGTTATTTTAAGTCTTTTCCCCATGTTAATTATGGTATTTATAACTTTATTAGAGATGATGGTAGCTGTAATTCAAGCTTACGTATTTTGTTTGCTCACAACAATCTATTTAGGGGATACCATTGCACTACATTAATATTTGTGCCGGAGGCGGTTTACGCTCCGAGCCATACGGCTCCCGACGATTGAGGCATAGTCTCGGGATATCCTCGGATATCCCGATATAGGACCGACCTTAGGATATCCATGGTCGGTCCTATTACCACGCCGATAGGCATAGATGCCTAGGCGGTGAGGCCAGAGATGCAGAGTCCGGGTATTAGCGCTGGGGGCCCACACACGGGATGTCCGGGACTCAGCATCGGACCGACATAGTCGGTCTATCGCTATCCTCCAGCAACCCAGGGAGCACGTAGGTGCTGTACTATGCCGAAGGGATATCCTCGGATATCCCGATATAGGACCGACCTTAGGATATCCATGGTCGGTCCTATTACCACCTAAGTGGCCTAGACTTAGATATCCTCGTCGGTCCCATAGGCTGCCCCTCCGGTGTTGGGGTTCCACCCCGAGTGCTATTCACCATGATATAATGTGTCTAAGCCTGAGCCGTTGGCGAATCTACCCATAGCTCAATTTGGGAGAGCATTTACCTTCTAAGTAAGAGGTTGTAGGTTCAAATCCTATTGGGTAAATCTTAGGGGCTCCTAGCCTGACCGACCATGTCAGGCTAGGAGTAACGTCATAGGGGGCCCCCAGGCTAGAGCCTCGGGTAGCGGGATATCAGGGACTCCGCCCTTAGCGCCCCAATGCCGAATTAATGATGCAACATACTTATCACCCTTACCATTTAGTGGAGCCAAGTCCCTGACCATATATTGGGGCCTGTGGTGCTTTTTTTACTACGGTGGGGTCTGTAATATATTTCCACTATAGTCAAAGTTGAATATTAATTTTAGGTTTAATAACAATTGCATTTACAATGGTGGTTTGATGACGAGATGTTATTAGAGAAGCAACATATCAAGGTCATCATACTTTAATTGTAAAACAAGGATTAAAATATGGAATGATTTTATTTATAATATCTGAAGTATGTTTATTTTTTTCGTTTTTTTGAGCTTTCTTCCATAGTAGTTTAGCTCCAACTATTGAAATAGGTGCAGTTTGACCACCTAGGGGAGTTGATCCTTTAAATCCATTTTCAATTCCTTTATTAAATACTGCTATTTTATTAAGTTCAGGTGCGACAGTAACTTGGGCCCATCATGCAATAATTAGTGGCAAAAGAAAAGAAGCTATAATCAGTTTAGCCTTAACTGTGGCATTGGGGGTAATCTTTACAGGATTACAGGGAATGGAGTATTATGAAGCTCCTTTTACAATTTCCGATTCAGTGTATGGTTCAACATTTTTTGTTACGACAGGTGCTCATGGGGGGCATGTATTAATTGGTAGTTCCTTTTTATTAGTTTGTCTTTATAGATTAATAAATCATCAATTTACTAGACACCATCATTTTGGTTTTGAGGCGGCGGCATGATATTGACATTTTGTGGATGTAGTTTGATTATTTCTTTTTATGTTAATGTATTGATGGGGTTCATAAGCCCACACCATGGAAGCGTAGCTTACGTGCTGGCCTTAGTGGGCTATGCCTAGCCCAGCCTGGGACCGACTTGGTCGGTCCTATATCGGTATATCCTCGGATATCCCTTCGGCATAGTATAGCACCTACGTGCTCCTTATGACGCTGGCCCCTTGTTTTGATATCCGGGACGGCGCCGTCCTAATGGGACTGAGCATCGGACCGACATACCAATCCCTATGACTATGTCATATAAGGCTAGGCATAGCCTCTGCTATGGGTATATCCTCGTATAGGAGGATAGCCCTAGACTTAGACCGACATGGTCGGTCCTATATTATATTACCACGCAGATAGGTAAGTCTATGCCTATGCCTAAATTAATTAAGTCTAAACTTAGCTAAGCCTAGACCCCGACCGACATGGTCGGTCTCCTAGGATATCTTAATTGTGACCGACCATGTCGGTCCTAGGCACCTAGGTGGCCTAGACTTAGATTCCCATGTCGGTCCCATAGGCTGCGTGCCCGTCCTCGGATATCGGGGCATTAGTGGTTAGCCAAAGTGGTAAGGCATTAAGTTTTGATCTTAACTATTGCGGGTTCAACTCCCGCACCTCTAGGCATCTATGATGCCTAATTAGGACCGACCATGTCGGTCCTATATTAATATATCCCAGGATATCCATAGGCGTGGGTCTATGCTTAGCCTAGGACCGACATGGTCGGTCCTATATTATATTACCACGCAGATAGGTAAGTCTATGCCTATGCCTAAATTAATTAAGTCTAAACTTAGCTAAGCCTAGACCCCGACCGACATGGTCGGTCTCCTAGGATATCTTAATTGTGACCGACCTTAGGCATTCTATATGCCTAAATTAATAAAGTCTAAACTTAGCTAAGCCTAGACCCCGACCGACATGGTCGGTCTCCTAGGATATATTAATAGGATATCCTAGGTCTGTCATATTACCACGCCGATAGGCATCATAGATGCCTAAATTAAGATATCTAAGTCTAGGCCTATGCCTAAATTAATTAAGTCTAAACTTAGCTAAGCCTAGACCCCGACCGACATGGTCGGTCTCCTAGGATATCTTAATTGGGACCGACCATGTCGGTCCTAGGCTAAGCATAGACCCCACCTAGGTGCCTAGGTGGCCTATACCTAGATATCTTAATATGGGACCGACCATGTCGGTCCTATTGTGAAGCTATGCCGGCACGGAAGCTCCGCTTCCATGGTGATATGAGGCTATGGGACTTCGTCCTCGTATATCGAGCTAGGAGTTCCTGGGGGCCCACACATACGGATATCCTGGGCTACGTCCTCTATGGTATAGGGAGATTAGGTTAATGGTAGACCGATAGCCTTCAAAGTTTTTAGTGTTGGTTCGATTCCAGCATCTTCTGCAGGAGCCACCTAGGTGGCCTATGCCTAGGACCGACATGGTCGGTCCCAATTAATATATCCTAGGAGACCGACCATGTCGGTCCTATGATATCCGGGACTTGGCTATCGTCGGTAGCAGTGCCCGTCCTCGGGGGGTGGGTCTACAATAGCTTAATGGTAAAGCTTTTGGCTGTTAATCAAAATTATGTCAGTTCAATTCTGGCTTGTAGAGGGCCGGGAGTGTGGTGAAAATGGTAAACACGTCTGATTTAGGATCAGGTTTATGCAGGTTCAAATCCTGTCGCTCTTAAATGACGAAAACATTAAGAAAAGAAAATCCAGTTTTATCTTTAGTCAATGGTATGTTAATTGATCTTCCCTCTCCGGCAAATATTAGCTATTTATGGAATTTTGGATCTTTATTAGGGGTGTGTTTGGGAATTCAAATTGCAACAGGAATTTTTTTAGCAATGCATTATTGTGCAGATGTAAATTTGGCTTTTTCTTCAGTGGCCCATATTACCCGGGATGTTAATTACGGGTTTATCTCAAGATATTTACATGCTAATGGTGCTTCTATGTTTTTTTTATGTGTTTATATGCATATAGGAAGGGGTCTATATTATGGTAGTTACACCAAAATTATAGTATGAAATGTGGGTGTGGTGATATTTTTATTAATGATAGTTACCGCTTTTATTGGTTATGTGCTACCTTGGGGGCAAATGTCTTTTTGGGCCGCCACAGTTATAACTAATTTATTATCCGCAATTCCTTATGTTGGGGATGATATAGTAAGATGGGTATGAGGAGGATTTAGTGTCTCAAATGCAACTTTAAATAGATTTTATAGTCTTCATTATTTATTACCCTTTGTATTAGCAGCGCTGGCGATAGTTCATTTAATTGCTTTACATGAGGATGGATCAAATAATCCTATCGGGGTAAGATCCGATATAGATAAAGTGCCTCTCCATCATTATTATTCATTAAAAGACTTACATGGAGCGGTAATATTTGCCATACTGTTGTGTGCGATAGCGTTCTTATTTCCATATTCATTGGGGGACGCAGAGAATTTCAAACCAGCCAATCCATTAGTAACCCCAGTACATATAAAACCTGAGTGATATGTTTTATTTGCCTATGCTATATTACGTTCTATTCCAAATAAATTAGGAGGGGTAGTTGCCTTAATATTTAGTATATTAGTTTTATTTTTTTTACCTTATGTACACAAAAGTCATTTTAAGGGTTTAAGGTTTAGACCTTTAGGTAAAATTTTATTTTGATTTTTAGTGGCCGATTTTTTCCTTTTAACTTGAATTGGGGGTCAACCGGTAGAAGAGCCTTATATTTTAATAGGACAATTGGCATCAATTTTTTATTTTGCTTATTTTTTAATTTTAGTTCCAATAGCAGGTTATTTGGAAAACCAATTATTAAAATTAAGAGGCTAGAGCCTTAGGCATCATAGATGCCTAAATCCTAATTGAGACCGACATGGGAATCTAAGTCTAGGCCACCTAGGTGGGGCCTATTCCTAGGACCGACATGGTCGGTCCCAATTAAGAAAGTCTAGGCTTAGCCTAGACTTAGACCGACATGGTCGGTCCTATATTAGGCATTAAGTCTAGGTTTAAGCATGCCTAGGAGTCGGTCCCGAAGGATCAATATCATTGAGGGGGCTGTCCGTGCTTGTCCTCGGATATCACGATGGGGGCTGCTAAGGCCTACGCCGTTATGGGCACCATGCATGGCCGTGGGCGCTCAGCCTTTGTAGCTCAATTCGGGAGAGCATTTACCTTGTAAGTAAGAGGTTGTAGGTTCAAATCCTACTAAAGGCAAGAATATTATTTTGAGGTAATGGAAGCTACGCTGGCTATTCAGGACTCCGCCTAGGCATCATAGATGCCTAGATGTCGGTCCCATATGATCAATATCATTGAGGGGGCCTCCTGTGTCATAGGCGGCAGGCCTAGCATGTCTGTCCTCTTCCTGGGATAATATTCGACCGAGATAAATAATATAATAATGGCAGCTGAAATTTTAAGTGCAGCTAAATTTGTAGGTGCTGGGGCAGCTACAATTGGGGCAGCTGGTAGTGGAGCAGGAATAGGAACTGTTTTTGGTAATTTAATAATAGGGTATGCTCGAAATCCTTCTTTAAAACAACAATTATTTACATATGCAATACTAGGGTTTGCGATATCAGAGGCAATGGGGCTATTTTGTTTAATGATGGCTTTCTTAATTTTATTTGCACTTTAATCTACCCCCGCATAGGGGCCCCTAATAGGGTTGGGGTAGCACCTCCGGTGCTGAGGCCGTAATATTATGATACTGGATCCCTCGCTGAGGCTATGCCTAGGACCGACCATGTCGGTCCCAGGCATAGCCTCAGCACCCTGTAATGATGAGGTGGCTGAGTGTGGTAAAGCAACAGTTTGCTAAACTGTCGGGGCTAGTAGGCCCTGCATGGGTTCAAATCCCATTCTCATCGCCCAGGGAATATATCAATAGGTAGATTATCTGCTTTGGGAGTAGGGGGCTGTGGGTTCAAGTCCCACTTCCTTGATAATAGGGGGGGGCCGCATGGGTAAACCCATATAATAGGGATATCCCTAGGCATAGGCCTAGAGCCACCTATGGTATATCCTCGTATAGGAGGATAGCCCTAGACTTAGACCGACTACGTCGGCAGGGTACGGATAGCGATAGAACATATGTTAGAATTAGTCTTTATTTTACCGTTAATTGGAATAATATACCTAATAATTTTACCAAGGGATAATACTGTAAAATTAAAAAAAGCCGCTCTAGAATGATCATTATTTACATTAACTGCCACAATTCTTTTATGGGCTTCTTTTGATGGTGGGGGACAATTTCAAGCTATAAAAAAATTTGAATGAATCCCTGGGCTTGAGCCAGTATTTGGTCCAGCTCTTTTTGCAGTGGATGGTATTTCGATATTTTTTTTAATCTTAACTGCATTATTAACCCCTATTTGTATTTTAATTAGTTGAAATTCTATAAAATTTTTAATTAAAGAGTTTTTATTATGTTTATTGTTCATGGAATTTTTATTAATTGGGGTTTTTTCTGTATTAGATTTAGTAGGGTTTTATATATTGTTTGAAGGGATATTAATTCCAATGTTTTTAATAATAGGAATATGGGGATCAAGGGAAGAAAAAGTGCAAGCATCTTATTATTTTTTCTTTTATACTTTTATAGGGTCAGTTTTTATGTTATTAGCTATATTTACCTTGTATGGGCAGACAGGAACTACCGATTATCAAGCTTTATGTTGTGCATCTAAGGATGCGGAATTACAATATTGGGTTTTTTTAGGCTTCTTTTTAAGTTTGGCCATCAAAATACCTAAAATCCCCTTTCATATTTGACTACCCCAAGCACATGTAGAGGCTCCTGTAGCAGGTTCTGTAATTTTAGCTGGTGTTCTATTAAAATTGGGAGGATATGGGTTTATAAGATTTTCTTGGCCATTGCTCCCAGAAGCTTCGGAATTTTTTGCTCCTTTAATTCAAACTTTAAGTATTCTTGCTATAATTTATGGTAGTTTAACAACTTGTAGGCAGGTTGATTTAAAACGTATAATAGCTTATTCGTCTGTTGCTCATATGGGTTTAGTTACTTTAGGGATATTTAGTCATACTATTCAAGGCTTAGTGGCTGCTATTTTTTTAATGTTAGCGCATGGTTTAGTAAGTTCTGCTTTATTTATTGCGGTAACTCTCTTATATGAACGACACCATACTCGTCTAGTAAAATATTATCGGGGGATGGCTATAACAATGCCATTATATGGTATATTGATGTTAACCCTAGTATTAGCTAACGCCTCTATTCCCCTAAGTTGTAATTTTATAGGGGAGTTTATCTCACTATTAGCCGCTTTTGAGTATAGTTTTATTATAGGTTTACTTGCTTCTTTAGGTATGGTTTTATCTGCAGGGTATTCAATCTATTTATATAATAGAATTTGTTTTGGTTTTCCTTCAAGATATCTCTATTTTTCTAGAGATATAAATAGACGTGAGTTTTATACTTTATTCCCTTTAGTTTTTTTAATATTTTTATTGGGGGTATTTCCTTTTATTATCATAGATGTAGTTCAAAGTTCAGTAATAAGGGTCGAGCCATATGCGTAAGGCCGAGTCACCCTACCTAAGTGCCTGATGTTAAGAAAATATGGATATCCCTATGCTATAGGTTAGGTATATACTCGTATAGGAGGATATCCTCGTATAGGAGGATAGCCCTAGACTTAGACAGACCTCAGGCATTCTATATGCCTAAATTAATTAAGTCTAAACTTAGCTAAGCCTAGACCCCGACCGACATGGTCGGTCTCCTAGGATATATTAATAGGATATCCTAGGTCTGTCCTATTACCACGCCGATATAGGACCGACATGGTCGGTCCCATCATAGATGCCTAGATGTCGGTCCTAGGAGTCTGTCCCATAGGCTGCGGGATATCCCTATAGGCTATCCCTACATTTCCCAGCCTCCTAGGTGGCAGTGCCCGTTACTGATGTCCTAAGCCCAGTGTAGCAGCAACCCAGGTTGCCATAGGGACTACGTCTCACCTATACCGCCCCGGTCGTATTGCCACCATAGCCGATGCAGCATCCTATCAGGCTCTAGCCTCAGACCCCGTCACCTACAGCCCCCTGTATGATCAATATCATGGAGTGGGGGTAGCCTAGGTGGCAGTGCCCGTTACTGACATCCTAAGCCCAGTGTAGCAGCAACCCAGGGAGCACGTAGGTGCTGTACTATGCCGAAGGGATATCCGAGGATATCCCGATATAGGACCGACATGGTCGGTCCTATATTATATTACCACGCAGATAGGTAAGTCTATGCCTATGCCTAAATTAATTAAGTCTAAACTTAGCTAAGCCTAGACCCCGACCGACATGGTCGGTCTCCTAGGATATCTTAATTGTGACCGACCATGTCGGTCCTAGGCACCTAGGTGGCCCGTCGGTCCCATAGGCTGCTATACAGGGACTCAGCATCGGACCGACATAGTCGGTCTATCGCATCTATGATGCCACCACCTAGGTCGGGTCCTATATCCGCCCCCGACCGCCAACTCCGTCGGCCGCCAGGGACGGATAGCCAGTGCCGCCCGACGTGAGGATATTACCACAGCCTCACGTCTCAGGGGGCTCACGTCCTCGGATATCACGCTTCATACGGGTGAAAATAGCTCAGTCGGTAGAGCACGGGTTTGTGGAGCCAAAGGTCGAGAGTTCAAATCTCTCTTTTCACCTAGATAAGCAGCAACATGGGTTGCTGCATACGGCCCGACCCGGAAGCCGATGCTACCGGGACCTGGGGTATCCCCCCGACGTAGTCTCACCCACGGTCCTAGGCTAAGCATAGCCTCGAGGCCTATGCTTAGCCTAATCCGCCCCGACCACGTCTCACCGAGGATATCAGGGACTCCGCCCTTGGATATCGCTATCCTCGGTAGCAGGGCCCGCCCTCGGATATCCCGAGGGGATCTAATATGGAGGCCTACTAAGTTGTGTTCCCATGGTCCAGGGGTTAAGACATTAGGTTTTCAACTTAAAGACGGGAGTTCGATTCTCCTTGGGAATAGAGTGGAAGGATTATTTTATTTATTCACATTAGGGGTTATAATATCTGGAATAATGGTTATTTCTGCGCTTAATCCAGTACACTCTGTGCTTTGACTTATTGTTGCTTTTACTAGTGCGTCTGCGCTTTTTATATTGCTTGAGGTTGAATTTATTGCTTTAATTTTTTTAATTGTTTATGTTGGAGCTATTGCTATCCTATTTTTATTCGTAATTATGATGTTAAATTTAACTGATTTAGAGGGAGGAGGGGATATGTCCAATTATCTGCCTGCAGGATTTATAATTGGGGTTGTTTTTTTATTTGAAATAGCCCATGTTATGGGGGGCCGAATGGTTTCATGACCCCATGGCGGGATAGTAGGGACTCTGTCCTCGGATATCGCCCAGCCAGCCATTTTGCTGGGAAATCCTAATGTAGAAGTATTAGGACGAGTTTTATATACAGACTATTATTATTTATTTATTATAGCTAGTTTTATTTTATTAGTGGCTATGATTGGGGCAATTGTACTAACTCATGATTCTAAAACAGAAATCAAAAGACAAGATATTTTTATCCAAACTAGTCGTCAGTTATGACAAGATTAATGCGGCGTAGGGATATCCTCGGATATCCCGATATAGGCATCTATGATGCCTAGACGTCGGTCCCATAGGCGCTGGCACCGTCGGTGCCTTCCGCTACTTTAGTAGCTCGGCATCGATAGATGGCCATTCCTGGAACCCCGATTACGATGAGCGCTGAATTTCTAAGTATCTTTATATTATTATTATTTAGTATTATTCTTTCTACTGTTATATCTGGCGCTTCCTATATAGTAGGAGTAAAGCAGCCAGACAGTGAGAAAGTGTCTGTATATGAATGTGGGTTTGACCCTTTTGAGTCCTCAAGAATCCCATTTTCGGTTAGATTTTTTTTAGTAGGTATTCTTTTTATGATTTTTGATTTAGAAATTTCTTTTCTTTTTCCTTGGTGTGTGGTTTATAATCAAATTGGATTATTTGGATTTTGAACTATGTATTTCTTTTTAGTAATTTTAACTGTAGGTTTAATTTATGAGTGGATAAAAGGGGGTTTAGAGTGAGAATAATATGTAATCCCGGGGGCTAGGCACTACGTGCTGTGTGATATGAGGCGATAACCTTATAGGCGTGGTATGCTATTACCACGCCGATACCCAGTACCGCTACTTTATAAGGTGTAGCCTTCCCGGTGGGTGCCTCGGATATCACCGCGCCTACGGGAGTGTTTGTAATTTAAAGGTAAAATATCTGTCTTCGGAATAGAAAATAGGGGTTCAAGTCCCTTCAGACATTAAATGTACTACGAATATTTAACAGTTGGTATTATATTGTTTATATTAGGAGTTTTAGGAATAGTGTTAAATAGGAGTAATCTTATAATAATGTTAATGTCAATAGAATTGATGTTATTAGCTATTTCTTTTTTATTTTTAATAAACTCAGTTGTCATAGATAATTTAATAGGACAAATATTTACAATATTGATATTAACCGTAGCGGCTGCTGAATCAGCCATTGGGTTAGCAATTTTAGTTGCCTATTATAGGGTTAGGGGTACAATAGCTGTGAGATCATTAAATCTTTTAAGAGGATAGAGGAGCACCGACAGCCCTATCATTGGGGTAGCTGTCGGGGGCCTAGGATATCCTAGGCCCCCTAGGTGGCCTATACTAAGTCTAGGCCTAGTACCTGAGACGTAATCATATGGGGCTATAAAGAGATTTTATGAGTTTATATTTAAGCCGATGATTGTTTTCAACTAATCATAAAGATATTGGGACTCTTTATTTATTATTTGGAGCATTTGCAGGCATGATAGGTACAGCATTTAGTATGCTTATAAGATTAGAGCTATCAGCCCCTGGGTCAATGTTAGGGGATGATCAATTATATAATGTTATAGTTACAGCCCATGCTTTTCTAATGATATTTTTCTTAGTTATGCCAGTAATGATTGGGGGATTTGGAAATTGATTCGTGCCATTATATATTGGTGCACCCGATATGGCTTTTCCAAGATTAAACAATATTAGTTTTTGATTATTACCTCCGGCTTTAACTCTATTATTAGGATCTGCTTTTGTAGAGCAAGGGGTTGGTACAGGATGGACAGTATATCCCCCTTTAGCAGGCATACAAGCGCATTCTGGGGGATCGGTTGATATGGCAATATTTAGTCTTCACTTGGCGGGTATTTCTTCGATATTAGGGGCTATGAATTTTATCACAACAATCTTTAATATGAGAGCGCCCGGTATTACAATGGATAGACTGCCATTATTTGTATGATCTATTTTAATAACAGCCTTTTTATTATTATTATCTTTACCTGTATTAGCTGGTGGTATAACAATGCTTTTAACAGATAGAAATTTTAATACAACATTCTTTGATCCTGCTGGAGGAGGAGACCCAATACTATTTCAACATTTATTTTGATTCTTTGGTCATCCTGAAGTTTATATTTTAATATTACCTGGTTTTGGAATTATTTCTCAAATAATCCCAACATTTGCTGCTAAAAAACAAATATTTGGATATCTTGGTATGGTTTATGCTATGGTTTCAATTGGTATATTAGGATTTATAGTTTGAGCACATCACATGTTTACAGTAGGTATGGATGTAGACACAAGAGCATATTTTAGTGCAGCTACTATGATAATTGCAGTTCCAACTGGGATTAAAATATTTAGCTGAGTTGCTACTATCTTTGGTGGTTCATTAAGATTAGACACTCCAATGCTTTGAGCAATAGGGTTTGTCTTTTTATTTACTATGGGAGGATTAACTGGTATTGTGTTAGCAAATAGTTCTTTAGATATTGCATTACACGATACTTACTATGTTGTAGCTCACTTCCATTATGTCCTATCAATGGGGGCTGTCTTTGCAATATTTGGAGGATTTTATTATTGATTTGGTAAAATTTCTGGATATTGTTATAATGAGGTCTATGGTAAAATACACTTTTGATTAATGTTTATAGGTGTCAATTTAACTTTTTTCCCTCAACATTTCTTAGGACTAGCCGGATTACCGAGACGGTATTCGGATTTCCATGATAGTTTTGCAGGATGGAATCAAATAAGTTCTCTAGGATCTGTAATATCAATTGTAGCTGTAGTATGATTTATTTATATTGTTTATGATGCTTATGCGAGAGAAATAAAATTTGTAGGATGGGTTGAAGATAGTGGTTACTATCCATCTTTAGAATGGGCACAAACTTCTCCTCCAGCTCATCATACTTATAATGAATTACCTTATGTATATGCGGGGCAATCGGGCCGGGTAGGGCCATAAGCTCGATCCCTAAGATGGGCGCTGTGATATCCTCGGTCGCCGACTACGTCGAGCGGGATATCCCACCCGGCTAAAGCCTCATATTCCGGTGATATCAATCCGTCCCGGGACGGACCGACTACGTCGGTCCTAGGCCTAGACTTAGTATAGGCCTCATATCACAATGCTACCGTGAGACTACGTCTCTACAAGATATAGGACCGACATGGTCGGTCCCATAGGCTAGGCATAGCCTCGCATCTACGATGCTACGTCTCAGCATCGAAGCTAGAGCCTCACGCCCCCGAGGCAACATAAAGTAGTATAAGGGCAATGCACAAATCATGGATTGGGATGTACGTTCGAATCGTACCTTTATCACCCGCCGAAGACCTCAGGGGGCGGGATATCCCGATTGGGACCGACCATGTCGGTCCTATATTAAGATATCATATAGTCGGTCTCATATGATATCTTAATTTAGGCTATCACTACTTTATAAGGTTAAGGTGCCCGTCCTCGGATATCACGTCCTCAGGGAGGTAAACCCCGGTAGGTGATGGAAAGGTGGCAGAGTTGGTTAATGCGGTTGTCTTGAAAACAGCAGCCATTAAAGTGGTTCGTGAGTTCGAATCTCACCCTTTCCCTGAGATTATAGTTTAATCAGGTAGAATAGTCGGTTGTCATCCGATTAATACGGGTTCAAATCCCGTTAATCTCGAGTGCGGGACGTGGCACCTATGGAGCTGAGTTTAAGTAGGCGTCTAAGGACGCCGTCCTCATGGGCGGTTCATACCTCTGTACCGACCATGTCGGTCCCATAGGCTGTGAGGCCACCGACTATCATAGAGGTGCCCGCCCGATCTAGGCATCTATGCTAAGCCTAGATGCCTAATATAGGACCGACCATGTCGGTCCTATTTAGGTATAGCCCACCTAGGTGGCCTAGACTTAGATATCCAGGGGATATCCTATACTATATCGGGGCGTTATAGCATAATTGGTATTGCAGTAGTTTGCAAAACTTCTTAGTATAGGTTCAACCCCTATTAACGCATATTAGCTTAAGAGGGATGGCTAGAACCGGGCCGACATTCTACGTGACGCGAAGCGTTTGAAGCTTGGTTACGTCCTAATGGGGCTGAGCATCGGACCGACATGGTCGGTCTAAGTCTAGGGCTATCCTCCTATACGAGGATATCCTCGCCTAGGCTTAGCCATCTAGATGCCTAAATTAATAAAGTCTAAACTTAGCTAAGCCTAGACCCCGACCGACATGGTCGGTCTCCTAGGATATCTTAATTGGGACCGACCATGTCGGTCCTAGGCTAAGCATAGACCCCACCCAGGTGGCTGGTCGGTCTATCGCATCTCTGACGCAGCACTTGTAGGCCCCGGTCCCGGTGAGACTACGTCCCCGAGGCTCTAGCTTCGATGGGTAGCACCCACCTAGGTGCAGCCACACACGAGGATGCCATTAAGGGAAAATATGGGAATAATAATTCTAAAAATCTTAGCTATTTTAGTGCCATTACTAATTTCTATTGCATATTTAACATTAGCAGAACGAAAAGTTTTAGGTTATATTCAATGCAGGAAGGGGCCTAATGTAGTAGGTGTTTATGGGCTATTACAACCTTTAGCAGATGGGTTAAAGTTATTCATTAAAGAAATAATCATTCCTAATCATGCTAATATCTTTATATATATAATGGCTCCAATTTTATCATTAACTTTGGCTTTTATGGCTTGAGGGGTAATACCTTATGGTCAGGGAATTGTATTTAGTGATTTAGGGATTGGCATACTTTATTTATTTGCAGTTTCCTCAATTAGTGTATATGCTATATTAATGTCTGGATGATCAAGTAATTCCAAATATGCGTTTTTAGGGGCAATAAGGGCAGCTGCTCAAATGATAAGTTATGAGGTATCTATTGGATTAATAATTATTTCTGTTGTTTTATGTGTCGGATCTTTAAATTTAACTGAAATAGTATTAACTCAAAAACCAATATGATTTATTATACCATTATTTCCAGCCGCGATAATGTTTTTTGTGTCTGCTTTGGCAGAAACTAATAGAGTACCGTTTGATTTAACAGAAGGGGAATCCGAATTAGTGTCTGGATATAATGTCGAATACTCTAGTATGTCATTTGCTTTATTTTTTTTAGCCGAATATGCCCATATAATCTTGATGTCAACTTTTGGGGTCATTCTCTTTTTAGGAGGGTGAATGGTGACTTCAGCGCCTATCGGGATATCTTCGGATATCCCGATTTTGGGGCTTAAAGTATCTATTATTATATTTTTATTTATATGGGTTAGGGCCTCTTATCCAAGAATAAGATACGATCAATTAATGGTGTTATTATGAAAATCTTATTTACCTCTAAGTTTAGCTTTTGTAGTTTTAGTGTCTGGGATTCTTATAGGGTTTAACGCCCTACCTCCATATTAATAAGCACGGGTGCCATGGTCCATGTGGTATCTTACCGTATGCTCGATTCTATCTTAGCACCTACGCGGGTATGGCACCTACGGTGCGGCTATAGGCGTGGGTCTATGCTTAGCCTAGGACCGACATGGTCGGTCCTATATTATATTACCACGCAGATAGGTAAGTCTATGCCTATGCCTAAATTAATTAAGTCTAAACTTAGCTAAGCCTNGACCCCGACCGACATGGTCGGTCTCCTAGGATATCTTAATTGTGACCGACCTTAGGCATTCTATATGCCTAAATTAATAAAGTCTAAACTTAGCTAAGCCTAGACCCCGACCGACATGGTCGGTCTCCTAGGATATATTAATAGGATATCCTAGGTCTGTCATATTACCACGCCGATATAGGACCGACAATGGAATCTAAGTCTAGGCCACCTAGGTGGCTATGATGGGACCGACCATGTCGGTCCTATATTGAGATATCCTAGCCACCTAGGTGGCCTATACCTAGATATCTTAATTTAGGCATCATAGATGCCTAGATGTCGGTCCTATATTGAGATATCCTAGCCACCTAGGTAGGACCGACATGGTCGGTCCTATATTAGGCATTAAGTCTAGGTTTAAGCATGCCTAGGAGTCGGTCCCACCACGCCTACTGAGGCTATATCCTAGCCCCAGGCAGGGATATAGCCGATGCTATGGTGCTGTGATTACTGCACTTGAGTGTAAAGCCACTGTGGTGGAAAGGGTAGACACGCCAGATTTAAAATTTGGAGACAATATGAGTTCAAATCTCATCAGTGGTAGGAAGCCCGCGGGGATATCCGAGGATATCCCGATATAGGCATCTATGATGCCTAGCGGTATGTAGCTTAATTTGGTGGAGCGCAGTCTTGATAAGACTGAGGATATTGGTTCAATCCCAATCTTACCGATCCCCGCCGTGCCTACGAAGCTCTGCTGGCTAGGACCGACTCCTAGGCATGCTTAAACCTAGACTTAATGCCTAATTGAGACCGACATGGTCGGTCCCATAGGCTATAGGTCCCCGTGCAGATTGTAATCCAGGCGATGGATCCGGAAGGTGAGATGGCAGAGCGGTAATGCATTTCGCTGTAAACGGAGTAAGGGAATACCCGATCGAGAGTTCAAACCTCTCTCTCACTAAGCCTGCTAGTTTTACCCATAGGCCCCCATGCGGGCCGCCAACGATGCTCACCGCAGGATAGGCCGCCGCCCAGCGCTTCAGCGCATAGCGGTGCTATTCGCATCCGGGGCTGAGCCAGCCATATCGCCTACGGAGGCCACCTAGGTGGCCTAGACTTAGATTCCCAGGTCTGTCATATTACCACGCCGATAGAAGTCTAGGCTTAGCATAGGTACCTAGAGGTGGCCTAGACTTAGATATAGGCATCTATGATGCCTAGGCTGATAGCTTATTAGGTAAAGCATGTTGCTCATAACAACAAAGTAGTTGGTTCAACTCCAACTCAGTCTATCTATCCTGAGGCTCTCAGCGATTCGCGCCATATCTCGAGATATGGCGCCTCACGCCTCCGTGATACCCGAGGACGGTGGAGGCCCGCCCAGGGAGCTGGGGATATACGAGGATATCCCGATATAGGCATTAAGTCTAGGTTTAAGCATGCCTATAGGTCGGTCCCATAGCGAGTAGAGTTGACTAAAGGTTAGTTACCAGACTCATTATCTGGGGAATGTAGGTTCGAGTCCTGCCTCTACATCTTGTATGAAACTTTTAACATAATAATAAATCCAGAGGTATTATTAAGTTTAGCAGTGTTAAGTTTAATTCTTTACGGGATTAATCTGTCAACACTTAAATTATCGATTGGTATACTGCAGCTCATGTTATGAGCGGGGGTGACTAGTTTAGCGTCTTATGACGCAGGGGTGGACGAGCTATTGTCCTGGCCAACAGCCTTCGGCTGCAATGGTCTATTAATGACGAATAGTTGAATAATAATATCTAAAATACTCATAATAATAGGTTCAATTTCAATTTTATTAATGGGTACCGACTACGTCGGTACTATAATGATAAAACCATATCAATCCTCTCCAATGGGACCGACTACGTCGGTCCTATATCGGCGTGGGGATTCTACTACGCCTATTTTGGTATTAATTGTTGCATTAAGCTCATTATTATTAGTCTCTTCAATAAATTGACTTTCAATTTATTTAGCTATAGAATTACAAACTTTCTCACTATTTATTTTAGCCGCATTAAAAAGAGACAGTGCTTATAGCACCGAGGCCGGTTTAAAATATTTTGTATTAGGCGCAGTGTCTTCTGGTTTATTTTTATTTGGATGCGCTCTATTGTACGGATTAACAGGAGAAACTAGCATTCAAGGGATAAATTCAGCGGTTGGCACTGATGTGGGAAAAATTTTGATAACAATTTCTTTATTATTTAAATTATCTGCGGCACCTTTTCATATGTGGGCACCAGATGTCTATGAAGGGGCGCCCACAACTACTACCGCCTTGTTAGCCACTGTTCCTAAGATTGGAGTGTTTTCAATTTTAGTTCAAATAGGTCCTGTAACTAATGTGGTGTTAGTTTGTGCTGTATTATCAATAGTTTATGGGGCCATTGGAGCACTCAATCAAACCAAAATAAAACGTCTATTGGCTTATAGTGGAATTGGCCATATGGGGTTTATATTATTTGGTGTAGCGATAGGGTCTTTTGAAAGCATTCAAGCAAGTTTAATATATATGGTTATTTATGTAATAATAACGATATGTAGTTTTTCAATAATATTATCTTTAAAATTGGCTAAAGATTTAATAGTAGAAGTTGGCGGTTTATCAAGGGATAATCCTGTAATAGCATTAACGTTAGCTTTAGCTTTTTTATCTACTGCTGGAATCCCGCCTTTAGCGGGATTTTTAAGTAAATGATTGATATTATTATCTGGGATATCTAATGGCTATTATTTAATTTGTATTATAGCCGTGATAAGCTCAGTAATTGCTGGAGTGTATTATGTGAGATTAGTTCAAATAATTTATTTTCAAGCGGATTATCCTATATTAATTTGACAAAAACTGCTAAGACCGCCGGTCCCTGGCTGGGACCGAAGGGTAGATTTTAGTAAATCCGTGGTAGCGGGGTTAACTTTTTTTCTAATTTTATTTTTAATGATTTCGCCTAATTTTTTATTACAAATTACTCATGATGCAACCATAAGTTTATATTAAGCATCACGCGTGACGCTGGCCAGCCACCTAGGTGAGCATCGGACCGACCTATATCGGGATATCCTCGGATATCCCTATCGGCGTGGTAATAGGACCGACATGGTCGGTCCCAATTAAGAAAGTCTAGGCTTAGCCTAGACTTAGACCGACATGGTCGGTCCTATATTAGGCATTAAGTCTAGGTTTAAGCATGCCTAGGAGTCTGTCTAAGTCTAGGCTAAGCCTAGACCTAGGCCACATATCGCAATGCTACCGTGTATATACCATGTATATATTAGTATTATTTATCCCTTTATTAAGTGCGATAATATCTGGATTATTTGGAAGGAAAATAGGGACTAAAGGGGCAGGTATATTAACATCGAGTTGTATCAGCATCTCTGCTATTCTATCCTGTTGTATATTTTATGAGACTACTTTAAATTCGTCGGCCGCCTATATAAAGTTATGACGATGATTTGATTCAGATTTATTAACAACTAATTTTGGTTTACAATTTGATAGTTTAACATCTACTATGTTAATTGTTATAACAAGTGTGTCTGCCTTAGTGCATATTTATTCTACAGGGTATATGTCAGAAGATCCTCATATACCTCGATTTATGTCCTATCTATCCTTATTTACTTTTTTAATGATAGTTTTAGTAACAAGTGATAATTATGTTCAATTATTTATAGGTTGAGAAGGGGTTGGTTTATGCTCTTATCTTTTAATTAATTTTTGACTAACTAGAATAAAAGCGAATAAAGCAGCAATAAAAGCTATGTTAATAAATAGAGTGGGGGATATAGGATTAGTTTTAGCTATGCTATTATGTTTAATTGAATTCGGTACATTAGATTTTTCAGCCATTTCTGGTTTATTAGTGACGCCTAATATAAATAGGGAAAATGTAACCATAATCTGTTTACTATTATTTTGGGGGGCAGTAGGTAAATCCGCCCAATTAGGATTACATACTTGGCTTCCTGATGCTATGGAGGGTCCTACCCCCGTATCTGCTTTAATTCACGCGGCTACTATGGTTACAGCGGGTGTGTTTTTAATAATTAGATCTGGACCGCTTTTTGAAGTGTCTTCTTTAGCATTAACCATTGTTACAATTTTAGGGGCTTTAACTGCCTTTTTTGCTGCTACTACCGGAGTTGTTCAAAATGATTTAAAAAAAGTAATTGCTTATTCAACTTGTAGTCAATTAGGTTATATGGTTATGGTTTGTGGAATATCTAATTATTCCACAAGCTTATTTCATTTAATGAATCATGCATTTTTTAAGGCTTTATTATTTTTAAGTGCTGGTTCTGTAATACATGCTGTAAGTGATGAGCAAGATATGAGAAAAATGGGAGGTTTAATCAAATCAATTCCTTTTACTTATACTATGATTTTAATTGGATCTTTATCGTTAATGGGGTTTCCTTATTTAACTGGATTCTATTCCAAAGATTTAATATTAGAATTGGCGTATGATAAATATTATATTGTTTTTGCCTATTGATTAGGAAGCTTTTCAGCTTTATTAACTGCTTTTTATTCTATAAGATTAATTTATTTAACTTTTATTACAAATTCCAATTCCAAAAAAGAAGTTCTTATGGGAGTTCACGAATCCTCTTTAAACATCACATTCCCTTTACTTTTATTGGCTTTTGGTAGTATTTTTGTAGGGTATTTGGCGAAAGAAATAACTCTATCTAATGTAATTCCACCAATAGTATCAAATTCAATAAAAATGATTCCTTTATTATTTAGTTTGTTTGGGGCCTTTTTTGCTTTTGTCATTTATAATAGTTCCCGACTGTGGCGCAGCGGGATGAATCCGGCTTTGGGGGATATCCGGGACGTAATCCTCGGATATCAGGGGTCAAGCCGAATAGCTCGACCATTTTATACTTTTTTTAATTCTGCTTGACAATTTAATTATATAATAAATCATTTTATTGTAGGCAACATATGAAAATTTGGTCATTTAATAACATATAGGGTAATAGATAGAGGGGTCCTAGAAATTATAGGGCCAAGAGGAATATCTAATGTAATAATAAAATTAACTCAAAATATTAGTAACTTACAATCAGGAATGGTATTTAATTATGCTTTAATTATGATTGTATTTACTACTTTATTTATCTCGGGGGCCCCAAGGGGTTTTAGCTCAATATGGTAGAGCGTAGGCTTTGCAAGTCTGAGGCTGCAGGTTCAAGCCCTGTAAACTCTATATCATGGCCGCCCTATATTCTGGGTATGCACCCTATTATGAGGCTATATTAAGATATCTAAGCTAGGCCTAGCCAAGTCTAGCCTAGCTTAGCATTCTAGATGCCTAAATTAATTAAGTCTAAACTTAGCTAAGCCTAGACCCCGACCGACATGGTCGGTCTCCTAGGATATATTAATTGGGACCGACCATGTCGGTCCTATAGCCCATGGGATCTCCAGCCTATGGCGGTGGACGCTGGGTGATATAGTTTAAGGGTAAAACAATTATCTCATACGTAATAAGATAGAGGTTCAACTCCTCTTTTCACCTTATCGACCCATGGGATCCAGAGCCTATGGGACCGACGGGGGTAAGCCTAGACTTAGTGGCCCGTCGGTCTCAGAGGCCCCGGATGTCCCAATAGCCCCTGTTATGGGCTGAATGGAATAATTTAGTTCTTATATTTTAATTTTGATAAACTTCTTTTTATTTATAGAAGATAACACCCGTGAGGGATATCCGAGGATATAGGACCGACCAGGGATATCTAAGTCTAGGCCACCTAGGCACCTAGGTGGGGTCTATTCCTAGCCTAGGACCGACATGGTCGGTCCCATAGGCACAAGTAGCTCAATATGGTAGAGCCAAACACTGAAAATGTTTGGGTTATTGGTTCAAATCCGATCTTGGGCAATTCCTTTGATTTTGGGGAAGATATAAAGCGAGCGGCACTTATAATACATGCTAAGGGAACGGAAAATATGGGATCTCATGTAAGTACGTCCTATACAGGTGAGTAATGTTCTGGAACTAACCAATTGGATGGGAATAGAATTCCCATAATAAATCTGATCCCCCGGCGGCATCTACGATGCCGCTGGGGGGTCATGATATGGAACCTGTTGGAATCTAGTCGATAGGGATATAGGACCGACATAGTCTGTCCCATAGACCATCGGTGTCTAGGGATATCCCCGTCGGCGTGCGACTATGTCGCACGCCGACGCGCCACCTAAGTGGCCTAGGCTTATATATCCCGATATAGGACCGACTATGTCGGTCCTATAATGACGCCGGGGACCATTTACGGGATTCTAATAAAGGGGCAGAACCCCTATGGGCCAATTGATAGGCTGGAATCGTATTAGGTAAAAGGGGATAGAGCCCCTTGCCAAAGATGCGTAGCTGAGAGGCCACACTTCCACTGAAACAAGGGGAAGACTCGTATAGAGGCAGCAGTAAAGAATATTGTGCAATGTATGAAAGTATGACACAGAGATGTCGCATAAGATAGACTGTCAAATCTACGTGCCAGCAGACGCGGTTATACGTAAGGTCTAAGTTTTTATCAGAAAAGGCGTAAAGGGTGTGTAGGCAGGATCCCATCGGCAAGGCGTCACCTAGGCGGCATCTACGATGCCGCTGGGAGGCTATGCCTCGGACCCATGGGATGTGAGGTTTAAAGGGGTAAATGGAACTTTTATGTAGCGGTAGAATGCTTTAATATAAAATGGAACACCGGAGGCGAAGGCAATTTACTAATTAAATCTGACGCTGAGACACGAAAGTAAGGGGAGCAAACAGGATTAGATACCCTGGTAGTCCTTACCGTAAACTATGAATATTAGATCACAGCAGCCAGGGGCGGCACCTTCGGTGCCGCCCCCGGCGAATGTGGTCGACGAAAACTCAAGAAAATCCCGCCTGAAGAGTACGATCGCAAGATTAAAATTCAAAAAATTTGGCGGTTCACTAAACCAATTAGAGGAGCGTGTAGTTTAATTCGATAATCCGCGATTAACCTTACCCAAACTTGAATAATTCAAAATAGGGATATCTTCGGATATCCCGATATAGGACCGACGGGGAGATCCGCGCCACCTAAGTGGGCTAGGCTTAGATATCCCCGTCGGTCCCATTAACGGTTAGAGATGACTATTAATTACAGGTATTGCATGGCCGTCGTCAGTTCGTGTTGTGAAAGAAATAGAACGAACTTAACCCTTAATCGTTATTATAGAACGGCCCCACGGGGTCCTTTTACGATATTAAGGATGACGTCAGGTCCTTATGATCCTAATGTTTTGGGCTACATATGCGCTACAATTTTTTATACAAAGAGAAACTTAAATTGAAAGAGTAAACTCTAAAGTAAAAATTCGGATTGCCCCTTGAAATTGGGGCCTGAAGTTGGATTTAATAGTAATCGGAAAGTAGAGCGTTCTGGTGAATACGGCTCTAGTGTTCGTACAAATCGCCCGTCACCTCCACCAAGTAAATAATCCCAAAGTGTCAAGCTATAATTAAAGTAATGGGGCTAAATATTTAATATCGCTAAAGCCAGCGGCGTCTTACGACGTGCCACCTAAGTGGGCTAGGCTTAGATATCTTTAATTCACTAGACAGGCTTGATATGACGGAAAGTTTATGAGGTTGAGGAAGTCGTAACATAGCGAGGGTATTGGAAAATGTCCTCGGATTAATGCACGTATAATTTATCGGGTAAAATAATTGATTTCCAATCATTACTGGTGGGTTCAAGTCCCACTATGTGCACGGGGATATCCTCAGTAAGGTGTTTAACTCAGTTGGTAGAGTATCGTGTTTACACCACGGAGGTCGAAAGTTCGATTCTTTCAGCACCTA